GGAATTGCACGTATAACAATTAAAAAAAAAATCGATTTGATCCAAGTCATAATCTATATTGGATTCCCAAATTTATTAATAGAGGGGCAAACACGAGGAATCGAAGAATTACAGATGAATGTACAAAAGGAGTTTCATTCTGTAAACCGGAGACTCAACATTGCTATCACAAGAGTTGAAAAACCTTATGGACAACCTAATATTCTTGCAGAATATATAGCTTTACAATTAAAAAATAGAGTTTCGTTTCGAAAAGCAATGAAAAAAGCTATTGAATTAACTGAACAAACAGATACAAAAGGAATTCAAGTGCAAATAGCAGGCCGTATCGACGGAAAAGAAATTGCACGTGTTGAATGGATCAGAGAGGGTAGAGTTCCCCTACAAACAATTCGCGCTAAAATTGATCATTGTTCCTATACAATTCGAACTATTTATGGAGTATTAGGTATAAAAATTTGGATATTTGTAGACGAGGAATAATCAACCTTGTCTTCCCATTCTGTCCAGTGATAAAACAAAAAATGACAAACTCTTTCATTCTTTTTTCGTTAAAAATAAAAAAATGAACAATTCTAATTCTATAAGGTTAAATATAAATTCGATTGATCATTTGGTATAATTGCTATGCTTAGTGTGTGACTCGTTAGTTTTTTCTTTATAGTTTCAAGTTGGGATTCAAAAAAAAAAAACAAACTGACCCCTGCTATAAACTTTGTAATTATATAAAATAAACTAATAACCAACTTATTGCTTCGTATTGTCGAGATCCCAAGAAACAGTCACTATATGAATGAGTGGATCTATCATATGGTTGTAGCAACTGAAATTCTTTCAACAAAAAATAGATCTGATTATGGGTTGTAAAGCAAAAAAAAATAAATAAAGGGATGTGGATAAATGGAAGGATGATAGAAAGAAAGAACAAAAATATCAATGATATATGATTCCAATATGTATGGTCTATGAATCACGTCATAAAGGGCAGTGTGATAAAGCATCAATACTGATAATCAATACTGATAAGATAATTATAAATATAAGAATTTAAAAATGAAATAATTAAAAATAGAATAAAATAATAAAGAGCCTTCAGGTTAATAAAAACTGAGGAAATTGACTTGGGAACGAATTTTGTTGGAAGCTCCATTGCAAAGTTCGGACCTAACCATTAATGGAGAAGCTATGGGAACGACAGAACCTGTGACTGCATAGGCTTCTATTGAAAACGAATCCTAATAATTCATTGGGTGGGATGGCGGAACGGACCAAGAAAAAATTGATTTATTCTGAGAGGTTATGAATTGAACCTTCGAATGAAACAGGAAAGAGTAAATATTCGCCCGCGAAACCTCTATTTATTGGATTACAATCTTTTGTCGTAATTCGATAGAGGTAAAAAAAAAAAATAAGGAAAGGATTCGTCATGTTATAAAAATAAAAAAGAGAAACATTACATTATCTATAAAGATACATAAATGTACACACACGTCTAGCTGTATTGTATATCTTGTATCTACATCTTCCTTCTTATGTAAGAAATTAAATATCAATAAAAGCCATTACTTGGTGTATTATCTATTAATGTGTACCTATTAATGTGTATCTATAATATTATTTTATTGAATTTGAATCCTTTCATTCGCGAGGAGCTGGATGAGAAGAAACTCTCATGTCCGGTTCTGCAGTAGAGATGGAATTAAGAAACAACCATCGACTATAACCCCAAAAGAACCAGATTTCGTAAACAGCATAGAGGAAGAATGAAAGGAATATCTTGTCGAGGCAATCATATTTGTTTCGGCAGATACGCTCTTCAGGCACTTGAACCTGCTTGGATTACAGCTAGACAAATAGAAGCAGGGCGAAGAGCAATGACACGATATGCGCGTCGTGGTGGAAAAATATGGGTACGTATATTTCCCGACAAACCTGTTACAGTAAGACCCGCGGAAACACGTATGGGTTCGGGGAAGGGATCCCCTGAATATTGGGTATCCGTTGTTAAACGGGGTCGAATACTTTATGAAATGGGTGGAGTATCAGAAACTGTAGCTAGAGCAGCTATCTCAATAGCTGCGCGCAAAATGCCTATACGAACTCAATTTCTTATTTCAGGATAGAGATGTAGAACTAAAAAAAAAAGGGGTATTGGGGATGAAAAAACAACCGCAGGTTTATTTATTTCTGGACGGACAATATTTCTTTTTTTTCTTTCATACTTTTGCATTGAAATAACAGATTGAAATAAAAATGATATGATTCAACCTCAGACCCTTTTGAATGTAGCGGATAACAGCGGAGCTCGAAAATTGATGTGTATTCGAATCATAGGAGCTGGTAATCACCGATATGCTCATATTGGTGATGTTATTGTTGCTGTAATCAAAGAAGCAGTTCCCAATATGCCTCTAGAAAGATCAGAAGTAATTAGAGCTGTAATTGTACGTACATGTAAAGAACTCAAACGTGAAAACGGTATGATAATACGATATGACGACAATGCTGCAGTTGTCATTGATCAAGAAGGAAATCCAAAAGGAACTCGAGTTTTTGGTGCGATCGCTCGAGAATTGAGACAGTTAAATTTTACTAAAATAGTTTCATTAGCTCCCGAAGTATTATAAATAGTAGTAGATGAGACTATGATATAGTATAGGGTATCTGAAATAGATCAAATAGATCAAATTAGTAGATTGTGTCTCACGTATATACTTTATAAAAAAAAATAAAAAAAAGGAAACATGTTGATTATATCAAAATTAGGAGGAACCTATAATTCTAGTTCGTCATGGGTAGGGACACTATTGCCGATCTAATAACTTCTATAAGAAATGCTGACACGGATAAAAAAGGAAGGGTTCGAATAGCATCTACAAATATCACCGAAAACATTATTAAAATACTTCTACGAGAAGGTTTTATTGAAAACGTTCGGAAACATCAGGAGAGTAACAAATATTTCTTGGTTTCAACTCTGCGACATAGAAAAACCAGAAAAGGAATATATAAAACTAGAACCATTTTAAAGCGTATCAGCCGGCCCGGCTTACGAATTTATTCCAACTATCAACGAATTCCTAAGATTTTAGGTGGAATGGGAATTGTAATTCTTTCTACTTCTCGAGGTATAATAACAGATCGAGAAGCTCGACTAGAAAGAATTGGAGGAGAAATTTTGTGTTATATATGGTAATCTTCCACCTCTGGTATCCGAATTTGATCTCTAACTTCCTATTTGTAAAATAGAGAGGAAAAGTGAGTTATATAACTATTCCTCCATTAGTTGATACTTCAAGGAGGTTACCTGGAATGAAAGAACAAAAATTGATTCATGAGGGTTTAATTACTGAATCACTTCCCAACGGTATGTTCCGGGTCCGTTTAGATAATGAAGATCTAATTCTAGGATATGTTTCAGGGAGGATCCGCCGCAGTTTTATACGGATACTACCGGGAGATAGAGTAAAAATTGAAGTAAGTCGTTATGATTCAACCAGGGGACGTATAATTTATCGACTTCGCAACAAAGATTCGAATGATTAGGTTATTTTTTTAACCATGGGTATACAATTCGAAGTTAAAAAAAAAAATTCAAGAGACTTATTCTCTTCCAAGAAGTGGATTCAGAATTAAGGTAAGGAATAAAAAATATGAAAATAAGGGCTTCCGTTCGTAAAATTTGTGAAAAATGTCGACTGATTCGCAGGCGTGGACGAATTATAGTGATTTGTTCCAATCCGAAACATAAACAGAGACAAGGGTAATTCTTCTAAAAAAGAACTTTCAAAAAAAAAAATATATATATATGTAAAAATAAGGTAAAGGATCTGTTTTAACATGAAATGGATATCTCCGTATCTTTTCTTTTTGTATATTTCTGACTCATAAATATGAGATGATAAAATATGACAAAAGCTATACCAAGAATTGGTTCACGTAGGAATGGGCGTATTGGTTCACGTAAGAATGGACGTAGAATACCAAAAGGCGTTATTCATGTTCAAGCGAGTTTCAACAATACCATTATAACTGTTACAGATGTACGAGGTCGGGTAGTTTCTTGGGCCTCCGCCGGTACTTCTGGATTCAAAGGCACAAGAAGAGGAACACCTTATGCTGCTCAAGCCACAGCGGTAAATGCTATTCGTACAGTGGTTGATCAGGGTATGCAACGAGCAGAAGTTATGATAAAGGGTCCTGGTCTCGGAAGAGATGCAGCATTACGAGCCATTCGTAGAAGTGGTATATTATTAAGCTTCGTACGTGATGTAACACCTATGCCACATAATGGATGTCGACCTCCTAAAAAAAGACGTGTGTAGAAATAAGAATTAAACCGATTTCAAGAGAAATAAATGATCAAATAATAATACTAGTATAGTATGGTTCGAGAGGAAGTAGCAGGATCCACTCGAACACTACAGTGGAAGTGTGTTGAATCAAGAGTAGACAGTAAGCGTCTTTATTATGGTCGTTTCATTCTGTCACCACTTATGAAAGGTCAAGCTGATACCATCGGTATTGCCATGCGAAGGGCCTTACTTGGAGAAATAGAAGGAACATGTATCACACGTGCAAAATCTAAGAAGGTGCCACATGAATATTCTACGATAGTAGGTATTGAGGAATCAGTACATGAAATCTTACAAAATTTGAAAGAAATTGTATTGAGAAGTAATCTCTATGGAGTTAGAGACGCGTCGATTTGCGTAAGGGGTCCTAGATACGTAACCGCTCAAGATATCATCTTACCACCCTCCGTAGAAATAGTTGACACGACACAACATATAGCTAACCTGACGGAACCAATTGATTTGTGTATTGGATTACAAATCAAGAGAGATCGCGGATATCGTATGGAACCCATAAATGACTCTCAAGATGGAAGTTACCCTATAGATGCTGTATTCATGCCTGTTCGAAATGCGAATCATAGTATTCATTCTTATGGGAATGGGAATGAAAAACAAGAGATACTTTTTCTAGAAATATGGACA